GTTTATTTTTCAAATGATTCATATCGTCAAGTGTACCCATTCCAAATTTAAGTTCAATCAAATGATCCGCAGCTGCCAATACATCTCGCGGTAACAAAAATGTATTGTTTTGGGGTATATTAAGATTCAGCCTCCGGTTCATATTTCGTCGACCAATCCTTCCCAATTCGCATCTTTGGTGAAAAAATTTCTTTTGTAATTCCTTACATAAGGATTCAGAAAATATCGGATCTCCGCCTACACAAGCAAATTGTTGATAAAACTCCAAAATGGCATTTTCTTTTGACCCAATTTTTTTTTTCTCTTTATCAGTCAGGAAAGACAAGAAAATTTCAGGGTAGCAAATATTCTCTAGAATTTCTCTTAGGTTCGAACCCATAGCTGATGATAGAACTAGAATAGATATTTTCTGTTTCCTACTCACACGAGCCCATATCCTTGCCTTTCTATCAATCTCTAATTCTAATCGTCCTCCCCAATCTGATATTATGGTGCCCGCATAGATCAAAATTCCGTTATGATCCAATTCTGACTGGTAATAGATACCGGGACTTTGCAATATTTGATTGATCACAATTCTGTATATTCCATTTATTATAGAAGTTCCCAAGGAATTCATTAGAGGAATGTTTCCAAGAAAAATTGTTTGTTCTTGCATATCCCCTCTGCTTTTCCAAATTAATCCTGCGGATACATATAATTCAGAAGAATATGTGAGTGATTCATATACAGCATCTCTTTCTTTTATCAAGGGTTCTACCAATTGATATGTTTCCACGAATAATTGAAATTCAATTTCTTGATCTGTATCTTCAATTTTTGGAAACTTATAAAGTTCTTCTGTTAAACCCTGATCAATGAACCTACAAAATCCTTCAAATTGTATCTGATTAAACCCCGGGATTGTAGACATTCTCGCATTTAGGTCGCCTAGCATTTTGAATTTCCCATTTATCAAAAAATCCCATTCTTTTCTCATTCTGCATTGAATCATATGAATCGATCTAGCAATGATGGAATTTCGATTCTGTTTACTGAATCACATGAAATTTGACCCAACTCCATATATATGGAATGTATGAAATAACGTATGAACGGAGGAAAAAAGATGATTTTAGACTTAATGAAATTGGAATTTCTAAGAAACCGATCCAAACGGAAAGGAATTGATAAATTACACTTCGAATTATGGAGTTTTGTATTTTCTATAGAATAGAAAAAAAGGTAATTCACTTTATACCATTATTATGATATTACATATCCCAATCCGATTGGATATCAGAAAAAAAATGGATTCCGGATTTGATCTATTCGCTGAGATAAAGGTATAATAATCAGAACCAATATAAAGTTAATAAGTTAATTTTTTTAGTACTTAACCCTTTTGTGGATTCCATTGTTCCAAAAATGATTTGCAGAGAGCTCTTTTTTCTTTTTTTTTTTTTTGTAGAATTTTTATTTTTAGAATACGATTGAAGTGCGTAAGCAGGCTTGTAGTTATTAAACCCGTGCCGCTATAGCTATGTTGCTCTCCTTTATTGGATACTTTTGTTCGGGACAGCACATGTCGTACTCTATCAAAATTTCTATTTTCTCTTCAAGCTAATCAATCTAAATTGCAGTACGACAATTTTCCGCAAATCCCCTATAAAGAGGCATTATACACAGCTAATATACCTGATAAGCTAACTGTGTAACACAACTTCTACTTGGGGTTTACATATACTTATAATTTTCGTTATAATTGAAATAATTGAAATTTAGAAGGATTTTTTTCAATAAAAAAATCAAGACGGATTTGTTATGTATCAATTTTGATTTTCTGATATCATTTTTCATTAGGGAAACCCAAATTGAGATTGAAATCATTGAAATCCAAGAGTCGTTCATGAATTTACAGTCAATAGTTAATGGTTCCAATTTGTCCTGAATTTTGACTTTTGTGACTAAAAATTCACATTTGGGTTTTCAATAGAAAAGAGAGGAATTTAGATATTGGGTGTTTTGAGATACTAGACAATCAATTGAAGGGAAGGATCCGCCCCAAAAAAAGGAAGGATTCCTTTTCGGTAAGGAATTAAGAAAAGGAGATTTCAGATGGAAGTACAATAAAAAAAGACATTTAGTAAACCCCCCCAAAAAAACAAAAAAAAGAAAGGGGAATATTTTCATCTATTTGGTATCGTTTTGGCGGCATGGCCGAGTGGTAAGGTGGGGGACTGCAAATCCTTTTTCCCCAGTTCAAATCTGGGTGTCGCCTGATCAACAAAAGGCAAGACTCGAAATCCCTTATTCTGCTTTGCTGGTATAACTCGCCGATTTTTCCCAGCAAAACACGTGTAGGAGAAAGACTCTTGAATTCTAAACAGCTGGGGTTTACCTTCTTTAAAGTGCTGTAAATCCTTACATTTAGGATTCAAGGAAAGATTTTAGTAGTGGAAGGGCTATCATATCAAATCAAGAATTACCCATTTTTTTCATTACTAATGGAGTATCTACTGACCAGGTCTTGAATTCGATTGGATGGAAAATTGGTTTTTTCTTTTACTTAATGATAATGAAGGACAACAAAAAAAAAGAATAGGTCTTAGTATTGCTACATATACATATTAGTAGCATTTCTTTTGATACCTCCAAAGAAAAGCATAACTGCAGTTTAATGTTTCCTGATTCTCCTAGAAATCATATAAGAACTTATTATAAGAGGGTTGATTGGAGTCTTTCATCAAGGGTCTTGGGTCAGAATCCCTTTTTGACTCTGCACCATTGATTCTACTATTATTAATAAATAATAATGGAATAACTCCTTCATATTCATAGAGATAGGGGACATAATTCACATGGATATAGTAAGTCTCGCTTGGGCTGCGTTAATGGTAGTCTTTACATTTTCCCTTTCACTTGTAATATGGGGAAGGAGTGGACTCTAGAGATACTACGAATTGAGTTGGGGAATCAAACTCTATCACTTTTTTTATAGATTTTTTATAGATCGTTCTGCAAAGCCTAAATAATTTTTTTTTTTATTATTTTATATATTCAATTATTCAATTCATTAATTTAATTCAATTTCGAATTAATAAATTAAATTAATAAAGATATCTTCATTTCGCAATTCTATTGGCTTGGATTCTAGTGACGTAATTGGATTCTATTCATATTATATATGAATAATCCTTTTTCACAATCCAAATCAAACAAATATTTCACGAATTCCCATATTCGTATTTTGAAAGGAAAGGAGATATGGATGATAGGAAATTTATTTCAACCGATATCTTCCTAAATTTTCTATTTCGATGAACTGTCTCTTACCAAAGTTATATATGGATAATGGGGAAGAACGAGTAACACCGGACCCCTTTTTCCTTTTTGTTTGTTTTTATTGTCCTTTTTTTACTGTTCAAAGAGAGAAGAAAGAAGTTTCAAAGAGAGAAGAAAGAAGTTCCGCTATTTCTATTTAATAGGATCTTGCCTTGGTCGAGTCACATATTTCGCACTTACCGCGTGTTTTATTGTTTTGTAAATTTGATTTATGCTGTTTTTTATTGACCCGTTTCCTATCATGGCTGGAGGATTCAAAATCGATGGAATAACCCCTTTCGAAATCCAAAAAACTTAACATAAAACTCCTTGGATTATCTGTCAACCGCCCAATCAATTACTTCTTCGAAATGCTAAAAAAAGATTACTTTATTTTTTTCTATTTTTTTATTAACTTGATTTTCTTTTAGAAATATATGCCCAATATTGTTTTTCCTTCATTGATTTGATTCTTTTTTGAATGGATACCGGGATTCATATTGAAAATAATCAGAAATTTCGAAATTAGAAAATCATAAGAGTTGCTTTTCCATTATTTCAGATTGATTGGAATCAACAAAAATCAAATAAAATAGATAAAGGAAAGAAATAGATAAAGCAAAGAAAAAGAATTGAGATACTATGTACATTCCATCTATTTAATTGATATTAACGTGTATGAAGATGCATATACATATTGTATTTGTATATTGATCTCGATTCCGTTTGTATCTTTATACATTACAATAAGAAAAATGGATAGTATGGCCGAAAGATTCATAAATGAATCTTTCGGCCATACTATCGGATCGCATAAGCTACTAGTGATTCTAGTTCGTTCATTTCATTTAAGCTGGGAAATTGAATTTTTTTTAGTTCTTAAATCATTGATAAAAACTACGAAATCAAATTTCATTCAAATTAATCACTTTGACTGACGGTTTTTACGTATATTATAAGCAAAAAAGCAGTAGGAACTAGAATGAACAGTGCAGTAGCAATAAATGCGAGAATATTTACTTCCATAATCTCATCGTTTCGTTTTTTTTTACTTCGCAATAACTCAGGATTTAATCCCATAGAGATGATAAATCTTTCGCTTGTAAATTCAATGGGATCGATTAAATTTTGATGATATTGAATCAGATCAATATCATGAATAACAATATCCGAACTATCAAGTCGATTCATCGTCGAGAATTCAATAGTATAACATAGGCAGATCTTTTATCCACATAGCAATATAACCTTCAATTCCTGATTCACTCAAAAGAATTCCTTGCCTTTCTACTTTAATACTTTATTAATAATTAATACTTTATTTTGATTTTGACTTTATTAATACTTTATTTTGATTTATCATTCTTTTCCACCCTGTCTTTTCGATAACCTACCGCCTTTCTTTTTTTTGTACAACCATCTAACCGCTTTCCACTTCCATTGTTTCCAAAGAGTTTACAAATAAACCCAAACAAAGAGTAGAAAGAAAATAAAAAAGGGAAAGGAAAAGGAAGGAGTTAAGTTCTAAACTCCTTTTTTTAATGATCCACTTTTCTTGGAAAACAAACAAAAGGGAGTGTGATAAAGACGAGTGCTGATATAAAAAAACAGGGTATTTCATCAAATTTACTATTTTTAAATTTTAAAGTTTATTAAAGTTTATTAAAGTTTAAAGTTTGTTCTTTCTTCGACAAATACCCTTACCCTTAAAACCCTTAAAAAAAGATTATCCATTCCCTCTTTAAGAGGAGCTGTGCGAGACCTTCGGTTGATCTTTATTTTATTAAGAATATCTCCTTTCCTTGTATTAGGAATCGAAGGCATATATCAAAAGTTCGGCATGAAATTGGAATGAAATAGATTGTTTCAAATTCAAACTAGTAATTGAAGTTACACAAAATTGAAACCGAAAAAGTTTATAAAAGTAGTTTATCAAAGTTTTATAAAAGTAGTTTATCAAAGTATTAAATTTATTTTGTATCGTACAAGAAATAACTTTCCATTTGTGTATGTGCTCCCGGAACCATATGGTACTCGATTCTATTACATACCCATCGGGGGTAGTCGAAAAAAGAAACCAGACCCAACACGGCATCTCTTGGAATCCTGAATATGATGCTACCAATACTTGTAATTGTAGCAATTCACACATGCCCCTTTCTCATCAACTGATACCGATTGGCGAGAAATGCGAAACGAAAAGGAAAAAGAAGGATACCATTGGGAATGAAACTCTCCCATTTGTACCCAGTTTAACAGAAAATGGAGAGACATAGAGACATATTGATGTATTTTTTTATTGGATTTGGATACGTCGGGACTGACGGGGCTCGAACCCGCAGCTTCCGCCTTGACAGGGCGGTGCTCTGACCAATTGAACTACAATCCCGGAGAAATAAAATGTACAGCATCCATATTCTTATGATTTCATTCAAACCTTTTCTATTTAGATGAAAAATGCCCTGTTGTAACAGAGACGTGCGTTATATACACATGAATATACACTTTATGAAAGCTGTACGCATTGTTGATTATTAGTAACCCTTTCGTTATTGCCAAATCGGTTGAGAATCCTTTTTTCAATGAAAAAAGAGTATTTTTGTCGTTAGTTTATTCTTTTCATTAGACTTTATACTTAATAATCCTGATATAAATCTAGATCGTTAGCAAGATCAGAATCCGAATTTACGGGACCAAATAAATAGAACAAATAAAACAACTAAATAGCGGTGGGGATATATCAGAAAATTTGGCTTTTTGTATTCTTTCGTATCTGCCATTTCTGGAAAACAAAGGGGGTTATATCATTTCATGGTGAATCCTCGAATTTTTGGGCCGAGCTGGATTTGAACCAGCGTAGACATATTGCCAACGAATTTACAGTCCGTCCCCATTAACCGCTCGGGCATCGACCCAGGAAGAATCAATTCTAGTCTTATTGCTAATCCACGACCAACTTCCTTTCCTTTCATAGTACCCTACCCCCAGGGGAAGTCGAATCCCCGCCGCCTCCTTGAAAGAGAGATGTCCTGAACCACTAGACGATGGGGGCATACTTGCCCGACCGCCATCATACTATGCTCATAGTATGAACAGTTTTTCGAAATTGTCAATATAATGGAATGGTATGACTAGATCCGAAGGATTTTTACGTCTTTTCTGATCCCATACCATAGCAATTTTTGATTCGTATTCGTCATTTCTATTCATAAATCACTCATTCTAATATGCATTCTATTCTAGAATAGAGATCTATTCTAGAAAATCGATCTAGAAAATCGATATTAAAATAAAACCTTTTGCGGAAGTGATTGGTTCGACATAAAAGAAGGTTAAACTTCATTTCTTCCACTTTCATTCATTGATTCACTTCTTGTTAAGATGAGAGAGGCGTATCTCTATATCACACTAAGTCAAGAAATTAACAAATGAGAAAGCTGAAAATCTGGGAGCCGGGATCCGCAGGTTATCAAAATTGTTTTCTCTCTAAAAATTGGGTTCCGAGGACAAACCAAATCTCGTCATCACATGCTTCAATGAAATATCTTGGATCTACGTCGAATTGGCGGGTACATGTATCAATTAAATGAATTTCGTTTCATTCTGATGGGGGTCAGGCTAATTCAAGTCAATTCCATTAGGGTTGGTTTTGAAACAATTCATTTTGTTGATATTTATCAAATCCAATATCAATAAACCAAAATTACCTTATACTTATATTCCGTAAGGAAATCCAAATTCTCGTTCCCGAAGGGGCCGCTAACCACTATGAGTCTACTGTATATACTTATAATATATATAGATAGATAATATATATAGATAGATAGATGGATCTATCTTCTCCGCCTACTGACTCATTCAGTAATTGAATCAAATGGCCCTTTTAACTCAGTGGTAGAGTAACGCCATGGTAAGGCGTAAGTCATCGGTTCAAATCCGATAAGGGGCTCTTTTTTTGCCGTTTTCATAAAAAACCTCAAGCTCAAGTGGTAATATTCCTATTTAAACGAAGAATAAAGATATTGTTGAGATTTTTTTTTGTAATAAAACCAACGTATAATAATGTAATTCTAAACTATCAAATTTTATGATAATAAGTTACCCTTATAATGAGTATTAGTATACTAATTAGAATAGTCATTCTAGTTATAAAAGAAAGTTGAGCATTTGGTTATTATAATGAGTAATGATAAGTCG